CTTTTCTTTCATATGAATATAAAACATCGAAAGTATATCTTTTCGCGGTTCAAAGCAATTCGCAACGCACTTCGAAGATTTTTCTTTATATGTTACCTTTATCTGTTAGAAAAATACGAAAAAGGAGAATGAATTTCCTTATTCTTTTTTTTTAATATTGTATTTTATTTAAGAATAAAAACTGTAAATGAAAGTCTCTTTCTCGCATACATTTTCTATCCCGTTCCGTAAATGTCGGAACAAAAGATATCGTAATGTATCGTATATGGAAATATTTGGTACGATGAATCCGATGTATCTGATAAATTAGATCTATCTAAATCTTAGATAGATATAACTAAATTTAGATCCTATCTAAATTTATCCTGTCTTGGGTTCTGGAATTAAAAAAGATATTCAATTTTAAGTAATAACGTGCTTGTATGTTGTGACTGTGGAAGAAGCCTTTCTCTGTAGAAGAAGGAAATATCAATTTATTCCTATAACCCTATCTAATGAATAAGAATATTTAATCAGTACATATCGACAAATTCTTGCAGAGCCCAAAGAAAATGAAATATGAGAAAATGAAATAAAAAAAAATAGACCCACCGACTGTTATCAATTTCATCTTTATCAAATTATCAGAATAGTTGATATAGTCATGAATCAGTGGATATAGGTCATGATTCAATAGGTTAGGTCCACTTATCTTTTTAATTGTTGTTGTTCTAATCTTTAGAATGGGATATTTGACGTTGGAATAATGGAAAGGGATATTTAACGATTCAAGGAGACGACTTTTACATTATTCAATAATAATATTATTCATTATACTATTATAATAATAATATAAGAATTTCTAATGATCTAAGAATAATATAAGAAATAAAAAAGAATACTAGGACAATTATAATAATAATATAATATATATCTAAATTATAATAGAAATATAATAAATAAACAAATGTTCCGACTATATAACACTTTATAACTATAATGATAGCTATATTATTATTCAATTTCATAATTGATAGCTTAGGTTAGCATTCAATTTCATAATTAGAATGCTAAGGTTTGTTATCTTTATTGATTATTAGTATAAATATCAACAATATCTCTATTCCCCCTTCAAATAAGAATACTTTGGCTGGGATTTTATGAAAAAAACCAAAGCCCCTTATCGGATTTGAACCGATGTACTTACTGCCTTACCATGGCGCATTACTCTACCACTGAGTTAATGAAGGGCCCATTTTTTTGATTCAATCTACTGAATATAGTCATTAGCCACTATGAGTCTAGATGCATATACTGATCTCTAGATATAGATAGATGTACATTCTAATCCATGTAGATGTACATAGATATAGTGGATTATTGCCCATATATATCTTCAATGAACATAGTGGATCATTCCGGAAACGATAAATTCAATTTATCTAGTGAGTATAGGGTAAACTAAAATATAAATGGTTTAGTAAGATTGGCAATTTCAAAAATATCAATGCAAGGAATTGTGTCATAGACCAACCCTAATTGTTAATTGATCCCCATACATAAATCATAACGAAATTCGTCATTGATTGATACATAGACTTACTCGATTCAACGATAGATATAAGATATTTCCTCGAATCGTTGATAAAAATCTCTTTTTTACTTGTGCCCCTCGATACCAAATTCTTAGAGAAAACCAATTTTCAATAACTTGTTGATCCCTCTTCCCATATTTCCAGATTTATCGTTTTTTTTTTTCATTTTTGAATTTCCGGGCTTAGTGTTAAGATAGTGAATGAATGTCTATCTAATCTGGTAACAAAATGAATGAAAGCTGGAAGAAATGGAGTTTCATTCCCCTTAAGATCTGTCTGGCTCGTGGCAGACCAATCACTCCCCGAAAGATCCTATACCTCGTATTATTCTCTATTCTACTTATTTATTCTTATATTTATTTTACTCTTTATAGAATAATTAAATAATATTTTCAAATTACAATAATATTCAAAAAATTTGATAGAATGGTGATTTGAATGAATGATTCATGAATCGAAATACGAATCAAAAGATTCTATGGAATCATGAAAGAGGGAAAGATCCCTCAGATTTAGTCATACCATTATATTGACAATTTCAAAAAACTGGTCATACTATGAACATAGTATGATGGCGGTCGGGTAAGTATGCCCCCATCGTCTAGTGGTTCAGGACATCTCTCTTTCAAGGAGGCAGCGGGGATTCGACTTCCCCTGGGGGTAGGGTACTACTAACGGAAGTTGATCATGGATTATCAATAAGCCTGGAATTAATTCTTCCTGGGTCGATGCCCGAGCGGTTAATGGGGACGGACTGTAAATTCGTTGGCAATATGTCTACGCTGGTTCAAATCCAGCTCGGCCCAATAATTCGCCGATCCACCATGAAATGATATAACCCATTTTTTGTTCCCCAGAAATGCCTGATCGGAATACGGAAGACTAAAGAAAGGTAAAAGTTTCTGATATATTTTTACCGCTGTTCGTTTGCTCTATTTATTTTTTTCCACAAATTCCGATCTTGCTTGCTAATGATCCATCTAGATTCATATAAGGATCTGGAAGTAGAAAGTCTAAGGAAAAGGACCAAATAAAGAATAAAGAAAAAAACTCTTTTTTTTTTTCATTGAAAGATTGATTTGATTATCAATCAATTTCTAAAAAACGAAAGGATTATTAACAATTCTCGAGACGCTCCCACTAAAGTGCATATCCATGTGGATATCAAATATATCACTCGGATTTCTGTTACAATACGACTATTCTAATCTAAATAAAATAGAAAGGGTTTGAATGAAATCATAAGAATATGTATGATGTACACTTTCTTTTATTTGCTTGGGATTGTAGTTCAATTGGTCAGAGCACCGCCCTGTCAAGGCGGAAGCTGCGGGTTCGAGCCCCGTCAGTCCCGACGGATCCAAATCCAATAAAAAAATACATCAATTCATCTCTGCATTTTCTGTGAAAAGGAGAACAAATATTAGAATTTCATTCCCAAGGGGAATGCTCTCTTATTTTATTTATTTATTTTTCCTTTCCCATTTCTCATCAAAGAAATATGGGAATTCCCATTTATTCAACGAGTACCGATTGAGAGGAGAAAAACATATGTAAATTAGTACAATTATTGGTAGAAGCATATTCAGGATTCCAAGAGATACCGTACTGAGTCTGGCTTTTTCTATTATTCCCGATCCGTGTAATAGAGTACTATATGTTTCAAGTAGGACATACAAAATGAAATTTAACACAGTCACTTTGATATAATACTTTTCAGATTCAAAGTATATACCTAAGATTTAAGGTATATCCCTTTCTAGCTCCGATTTTGTGTAACCTCAATTACCAATTTCAATTAGTAATGTGAATTTGAAAAAATTTATCTCATTGAACTTTCACAAGGAATTTTGGATATATGCATCCCATAATTAATCCAAGGAAATAGTATATTAATAAAAAAAAGAAAGCTCAAAGAAGAGAAGGATCCCATCTCTCTTAGCGAGGGCTCTCTCTCGTAGAGAGGGAATGAATAATCTTTTTTAAGTTTAAGGGTCCTGCCGAAGAAAGAACAAACTTTTTAATGAATTTGATGGAATACTAGATTTTTTTATACCCAGACTCTCCTTATTATACTTTTTTGTTTTCCAAGAAGATTAGATCATTAAAGGGAGGTTAGAACTTAACCTCTTCTTTGTTTACATTTTACATTTATTGTATTGTTTATTTTATTGGGGGTTTCTATAAACTAAAGAATGGAACAGAATGCTAAATAACGCAAAGGGATTATTGATCGGATTCGGAATCCAAATTTCAATTCGGTATGGATAAAGGATCTTCCTATGTTATACTATTTCATTCTCGACGAGGAATCCATTAATTTGATAGCTCAGATATTGTATTGTTATTCATGATATTGATCCGATTCGATATCATCGAGATGTAATTCATACCATTGAATATTGCATTTACAGGCGAAAGATTTATCAGCTCTATGGGATGAAATCCCGAGTTATTTCAAATTCAATAAAAACGAAACGATGAGATTATGGAAGTAAATATTCTCGCATTTATTGCTACTGCACTGTTCATTCTAGTTCCTACTGCTTTTTTACTTATAATATACGTAAAAACAGTCAGTCAAAATGATTAATTTGACTTAAACTTGACTGTTTCGTTCTTATCAATGATTGAAAAAAAAAATGAAAAGTATTCAAAAATCGTGTCTTAAATGAAACAAGCGGACTAGAATTATCAGTATTCTATGAGATTTGATAGTATGGTAGAAAGATTCATATATTTCTTTCTACCATACTATACTTATTACTTATTATATTATTGTTATTGTAGTATATAAAGTCGTACTGTATAAAGATAGAGGTTTAATATAGATCAATCGACAATATGTATCTTCATAGACATCAATTACATATAGATATCAATTCCATACATATATGGAATGGAAGTACATAGCGTACAAATTCTATTTCTTTGCTTTATCTTTATCTATTTAATTTGTGTTGATTGCAATCATCAATAGAAAAAAATAGAAGGGCAACTCTTACTCTTACGGCTCTAATTCCTAGAATTTCGGATTCTTTTCAATATGAGAATCCCGATATCCATCGAAAGAATCAAATCGATGAAGGAAAAAAAGTATAGGCGTATATTAATAAAAGAAAATCACATAATCTTTTTTTAGCAGTCCAAAGAAATAATTGATTGAGTAGTTGACAGATGATCCAGGGGTTCAGTTCCATGGGAACCTCTTTGGATTTCTAAAAGGATTTGTAAAGTACACCTATTTTGACTGTTTTGAACCATGATATCAAACAAGTTCAATAAAGCAAGCATAGCATAAATCAAATTTCTAAAATAATACAACAAATAATAAAACAGGCGGTAACGCGCAATATGTGACTTGCCCAAGGCAATATTTTATTATGTGGAGTATTTCGTTGGACAATCACTATGTCTATGTTGTTT